ATGATGAAATGGCTTTGATCCGTTATTCACAACAATCTGATTTTCGTCGAGAGATAATTAAAGGATCCATGCGTTCCCAAAGGCGTAAAACAGTTATTTGGGAATTTTTTCAAGCAAAAGTACATTCCCCCCTTTTTTTTGATAGAATAGATAAACTTTTTTTTTTTTCGTTTGATATATGGGGGCTAAAAAAAAAAATTCTTAAAAATTTCATGTGGAAAAAAAAAATTTTTGATAAAAAAGAAGAAGAACAATCAAAAATAGAAGAAAAAAGACGGATAGAAATTGCAGAAACTTGGGATAGCTTCCTATTTGCTCAAATAATAAGAGGTTCGCTCTTAGTAACTCAATCGATTCTTAGAAAATATATTATATTACCTTTATTGATAATAATTAAAAATAGCGTCCGTATGTTATTATTTCAATTTCCCGAGTGGTCCGAGGATTTAAAGGATTGGAAACGTGAAATGCATGTTAAATGCACTTATAATGGGGTTCAACTATCCGAAACAGAATTTCCAAGAAACTGGTTAACGGATGGTATTCAGATAAAAATCCTATTTCCTTTTTATCTTAAACCTTGGCATAAATCTAAATTTCAAGCATCTCAGAAGGCTCGACTAAAAAAAACAAAAGACAAAGGAGAAAAAAATGATTTTTGTTTCTTAACAGTTTGGGGAATGGAAACCGAACTACCGTTTGGTTCTGCCCAAAGAAAGTCTTCTTTTTTTGAACCTATTTCTAAAGAATTAAAAAAAAGAATCAAAAAATTAAAAACTAAGTCTTTTGTGGTTTTAAGGATTTTAGCACCGATTTTCCTAAAAATCGCAAAAGAAATTAAAAACTGGATTCTCAAAAACTTTATTTTTATAAAAGGAAAGATAAAAGACCTTTCAAAACGAAATCTAATTCCATTATTTGGCCCGAGAGAAATATATGAATTAAATGAACCTAAAAAAGATTCAATAATAAGTAATCAGATGATTCATGAACTATCTGAAAAAAAAAAATCCATGGAGTGGACAAATTCTTCACTTAGCGAAAACAAAATAAAAATTTTGATTGATAGAAAAAAGACAATCAGAAATCAAATAGAAGCAATTTCAAAAGAAAAACAAAACTTAACTAATAGTTGTACCAAACTGCGTTATGATTCTAAAATAATTGAGTCATCAAAAAAAATTTGGCAGACATTCAAAAGAAAAAATACCCGATTAATTCGTAAATCTTTTTTTTTTCTAAAATTTTGCATCGAACAACTATCTATAGCTATTTTTCTAGGTATCATTAATATTCCAAGAATTACTACACAACTTTTTTTTGAATCAACAAAAACAATTCTTGATAAATATAGTTACAAGAATGAAGAAAATGGAGAAAAAACAAAAAATACTATTTATTTTATTTCGACTATAAAAAAATTAATATCCAATAAAAAAAAAATGAGTTATGACCTATGCTCTTTATCACAAGCATATGTATTTTACAAATTATCACAAATTAAAGTTAGTAACGTTTCTAAATTAAAGGCTGTTCTTGAATATAACATATGCATAACATCCTTTTTTGTTAAGAATCAAATAAAGGTTTTTTTTCAAGAACAAGGAATCTTTCATTATGAATTGAAAAATAAAACCTTTTTGAATTCCGAAGTAAATCAATGGAAAAACTGGTTACGAAGTCAGTATCAATACAATTTACCCCAGATTGCATGGGCTAGATTAGTACCCCAAAATTGGAAAAATAAAATAAATAAAGATTCTCTAGTTCTAAACCCAAGTTTAACCAAAGAGGATTCATATGAAAAAAAGAAATTTGATAATTATAAAAAACAAAAATTTTTTGAGGCCGACTCATTATTAAATCCAAAACATAATGTAAAAAAAGATTCTATATATAATCTTTTTTGCTATAACTCTATTCATTCTACAGAAAAAAATTTTGACATGTCTATAGGCATTGCCCTAGATAATTGTTTAGTCTCTTCTTTTCTAGAAAAATATAATATTCGGGGTATGGGGGAAATTCGGCATAGAAAATATTTGGATTGGAGAATTCTTAACTTTTGGTTTACAAAAAAAGTAAATATTGAGCCCTGGGTTGATACCAAGAGTAAAAAAAAATACATTAATACTAAAGTTCAGAATTATCAAAGAATTGATCAAATAACTCAGACGGATCTTGCTAATCAAAAAAGTTTCTTTTTTGATTGGATGGGAATGAATGAAGAAATACTAAATCATCGTATAACAAATTTTGAATTTTTTTTCTTTCCGGAATTTTTCTTATTTTCTAGTACATATAAAATGAAACCGTGGGTCATACCAATCAAATTACTTCTTTTAAATTTTAATGAAAACATAAATGTTAATAAAAAGATCATTCGAAAGAAAAAAGGTTTTCTACCATCAAATGAAAAAAAATCCCTTCGATTTTATAATCTGAATAAAGAAGAAAAAGAATCGGCCGGTCAAGTAGAGCTTGAATCAGATAAAGAAAAAAAAAGAAATCCCGAATCAGCTCTATTAAACCAAGAAAAAAATATTGAAGAAAATTTTGCAGAATCAACGATAAAAAAACGTAAAAATAAAAAACAATACAAAAGCAATACAGAAGCGGAACTTTATTTATTTCTGACAAGATATTCTCGTTTTCAATTGCGATGGAATTGTTTTTTTAATCAAAAAATTCTCAATAATGTAAAAGTATACTGTCTCTTGGTTAGACTAAACAATCCAAACGAAATAGCGATATCTTCTATTGAAAGAGGAGAGATGAGCCTAGACATTCTAATGATTGAGAAAAATTTCACTTTTACAAAATTAATGAAAAAAGGAATATTGATTATTGAACCTGTCCGTTTGTCTGTACAAAACGATGGACAACTTATTATATATAGAACCGTAGGTATTTCATTGGTTCATAAAAATAAACATAAAATAAGTAAAAGATACAAAAAAAAAAGCTATATTGATAAAAAAATTTTTGAAAAATCCATTACAAAATATCAAAACAAAACTGTAAATAGAAAAAAAAATAATTATGATTTCTTTGTCCCTGAAAATATTCTATCCCCTAAACGACGTAGAGAATTTCGAATTCTAATTTGTTTCAACTTAAAAAAAAAAAAAGCGAGGGATAGAAATTCAAGATTTGATAAGAATATTCAAAACTTGACCACAGTTTTGCATAAAAAGAAAGATCTTGATAAGGATAAAAATAACCTAATTAATTTAAAATCCTTTCTTTGGCCCAATTTTCGATTAGAAGATTTAGCTTGTATGAATCGCTATTGGTTTAATACTACTAACGGAAATCATTTCAGTATGATAAGAATACGCATGTATACGCGATTTCCAATTCATTAATGATAGATACTTTTTACTATATAAATATAAATAATAAATATAAATAAGTTACGGTATATGAAAACAACTATATGCACAAATATGAGGGATTGTTTTAAATTCAATCTTTATACATGAGATTAATTTAATCAATAACATAGATACCAATTAGAGCGGATCCATAAATAAATTAACAGAATCCTTATTTTTGAGATCTAAATTTAGATTTTTTTTATAAAATGAAGAATTAAGAAGTTGATAATTAAATTCAGATCCTTGTACAAAAAAACTACCATTATTATTACTGATCAGTAAAATTCATATCTTTCAATTCATATTAAAAGGGGAAGGATTTCTTTTTATGATAAAAAATACATTCATTTCATTTGAAGAACAAAAAGAAGAAAGCAGGGGATCTGTTGAATTTCAAGTATTTAGTTTCACTAATAAGATACGAAGACTTACTTCACATTTAGAATTGCACAGAAAAGATTATTTATCTCAGCGGGGTCTACGAAAAATTCTGGGAAAACGTCAACGACTGCTGGCTTATTTGTCAAAAAAAAATAGAGTACGTTATAAAGAATTAATTAATCAGTTGAATATTCGGGAATTAAAAACTCGTTAAATTAAAAAATTGTGAATTAGTGAATTTTTTAGATCTTGAATTTTTAGATAAACTTCTTTATTCAGCAATCTAATTCATGCCAGAACGAATCAAGGAAAAACTTATGAAGAGACCAGTTACAGGAAAAGATCTTATGATAGTCAATATGGGACCTCACCACCCATCCATGCATGGTGTTCTTCGCTTAATTGTTACTCTAGATGGTGAGGATGTTGTTGACTGTGAACCCATATTAGGTTATTTACACAGAGGAATGGAAAAAATTGCAGAAAACCGAGCAATTATACAATATTTACCTTATGTAACGCGATGGGATTATTTAGCTACTATGTTTACAGAAGCAATAACAGTAAATGGACCAGAACAATTGGGAAATATTCAAGTTCCTAAAAGGGCCAGCTATATCAGAGTAATTATGCTGGAATTGAGTCGTATAGCTTCTCATCTGTTATGGCTCGGCCCTTTTATGGCAGATATTGGTGCACAGACTCCCTTTTTCTATATTTTCAGAGAACGAGAATTTGTATATGATCTATTCGAAGCTGCCACCGGTATGAGAATGATGCATAATTTTTTTCGTATTGGAGGAATAGCGGCTGATTTACCTTATGGTTGGATAGATAAATGCTTGGATTTTTGTGATTATTTTTTAACAGAGGTTGTTGAATATCAAAAACTCATTACACGAAATCCTATTTTTTTAGAACGGGTTGAAGGAATTGGGATTATTGGTGGGGAAGAAGCAATAAATTGGGGTTTATCCGGACCAACGCTACGCGCATCCGGAATACCATGGGATCTTCGTAAAGTTGATCGTTATGAGTCTTACGATGAATTTGAATGGGAAATTCAGTGGCAAAAACAAGGAGATTCATTAGCTCGTTATTTAGTACGACTTAGCGAAATGACAGAATCCATAAAAATTATTCAACAGGCTATGGAAGGACTTCCAGGGGGTCCCTATGAGAATTTAGAAAGCAGGGGCTTTGATAGAAAAAGGAATCCAGAATGGAATGATTTTGAATATCGATTCATTAGTAAAAAACCTTCTCCTACTTTTGAATTATCGAAACAAGAACTTTATGTAAGAGTTGAAGCTCCCAAAGGAGAGTTGGGAATTTTTCTCATAGGAGATCAAAGCGGTTTTCCTTGGAGATGGAAAATCCGACCACCGGGTTTTATTAATTTGCAAATTCTTCCTGAACTAGTTAAAAGAATGAAATTGGCTGATATTATGACGATACTCGGTAGCATAGATATAATTATGGGAGAAGTTGATCGTTAAAATGATAATTTATGCAACAGCAGTCCAAACTATAAATTCTTTTGTTAAATTGGAATCTTTAAAAGAGGTCTATGAACTCATATGGATATTTGTCCCTATATTTTCTCTTGTATTGGGAATCGTAACAGGTGTACTAGTAATTGTGTGGTTAGAAAGAGAAATATCTGCAGGGATACAACAACGTATTGGACCTGAATATGCCGGCCCGTTGGGAATTCTTCAAGCTCTAGCCGACGGGACAAAACTACTTTTCAAAGAAAATCTTCGTCCATCTAGAGGAAATACTCCTTTATTTAGTATTGGACCATCTATAGCAGTTATCTCTATTTTACTAAGTTATTCAGTAATTCCCTTTAGCAATCACCTTGTTTTAGCGGATCTCAATATCGGTATTTTTTTATGGATTGCCATCTCAAGTATTGCTCCTATTGGACTTCTTATGTCAGGATATGGATCAAATAATAAATATTCTTTTTTAGGTGGTCTGCGAGCTGCTGCCCAATCGATTAGTTATGAAATACCATTAACTCTATGTGTTTTATCAATATCTCTACGTGCGATTCGTTGAAACATAAACGTTTATTTTTACTATTCCGTTTCTTCTAGACGAATCAGTTAAAAAACGGAATATATATTTATCTTTCGAATTAATCTTAATAAAAGGAATTTGATAGTTATATATGAGTGAAAAAAAACTGCTCAGAAATTTGCAGTAAAAAGAAAAATTGAGTCTCATTTCCTATGTACAAAGGTTAAAGGGAAATAAACATAAGTGTAAGAATCACTTTACCCCAAGGTTGGTTGATTAGTCATCCTGGCTTGAAGCGGGTTAAATATATTAACCGGATGACGTTTTCACTATCAGTTATATAGATTAACATACATGTATTACAAAGTGAGCGGCAATTAGGTAAAAGTGAGTGGATGGTTAGAAACACCAAAATACACAAAGAATTTGTAATAGAGATTAACCAAATTGAAAAGGATATTTAGGCCTAACATAAGAAAAAAAAAAAGAAGGTTAATTGGGGCTTGAAATTTGTAGAAATGATAAGACAGTACTCCCCAAGATTCCGATTCAGAGTATGCTCCTATCCACCGACAAATGTAATGACTATCAGAAACGAAATAATCCTTTATTTTTTATAAGTCTACCAACTTTTTTCTAAAAAAGAAAGAAGAATAGGAACGAAACAAGGATCTTTTTTTTCATATATTTCGAAAATAAAATAGAATTTCTGTCATGAATAATAAACAAATAGGATGTCTAATTATTTTTCGTAATCGAAAACCACGATGGGCTTAAATACCTTTTTTTATTTTTACAAGGAGTATTTTATTAAAGGGTTAAGTTATTACTCAACAAATAGAAATTCATATTTGTAAAGGGTGAGATGAATTCCGAAGCGCGTTTTTTATTCTTAGAATTTGAGCAGACAGAATTCCATTGGTATAATTCGGGACCCCAGATATATTTAATCCATTTTAGAACACATCATATCCATCTAAATGATAATCTGGTCCTTAGATTTATTTATGGCCCCCGAGGAGCCGTATGAGGCGAAGACCTCATGTACGGTTCTGAAATAGCGGTGAAAATAGTAATGTTCTCGCCGACTAGGATTATCTAACAGTTTAAGTACAGTTGATATAGTTGAGGCACAATCAAAATATGGTTTTTGGGGATGGAATTTGTGGCGTCAACCTATAGGTTTTATCATTTTTCTAATTTCTTCTCTAGCAGAATGCGAGAGGTTACCGTTTGATTTACCAGAAGCGGAAGAAGAATTAATAGCAGGTTATCAAACTGAATATTCAGGTATCAAATTTGGTTTATTTTACGTTGCTTCTTATCTAAATCTATTAATTTCCTCATTATTTGTAACAGTTCTATACTTAGGCGGTTGGAATATTTCTATTCCGTATATATCTATTCTGGAGCTATTTCAAAGGGATCAAATTTTTGGAACAACAATTGGTATCTTTATTACATTAGCTAAAACTTATTTGTTCTTGTTCATTTCTATCGCAACAAGATGGACTTTACCTAGGCTAAGAATGGATCAACTATTAAATCTTGGATGGAAATTTCTTTTACCTATTTCCCTTGGTAATCTATTATTAACAACTTCTTTCCAACTCTTTTCACTCTAAATTGAAAATGAATCCAATATATTCATTATTTGATTTGTTTTAAACAAGAGAAAGAAACAAAGATAAAATTATTCAGAGATAATTACAATATGCTTCCTATGATAACCGGGTTCATGAATTATGGTCAACAAACCCTACGAGCTGCAAGGTATATTGGTCAAGGTTTCATGATTACCTTATCCCACACAAATCGTTTACCTGTAACTATTCAATATCCCTATGAAAAATTAATAACATCGGAACGTTTCCGTGGTCGAATCCATTTTGAATTTGATAAATGCATTGCTTGTGAAGTATGTGTTCGAGTATGTCCTATAGATTTGCCTGTTGTTGATTGGAAATTGGAAACTAATATTCGAAAAAAACGATTGCTTAATTACAGTATTGATTTTGGAATTTGTATATTTTGTGGTAATTGTGTTGAGTATTGTCCAACAAATTGTTTGTCAATGACTGAAGAATATGAATTTTCCACTTATGATCGTCACGAATTGAATTATAATCAAATAGCTTTGGGTCGTTTACCAATGTCAGTAATTGACGATTACACTATTCGAACAATTTGGAATTCACCTCAAACAAAAAATGGGGTAAACCCTTTAATTTGATTAAAAAAAGAATTCCAAATTGTTGAATTATATAAAGAATTTAATTAAAAACTTGTATTTATATAATAATATTAAGTATTAAGGCACATTCTTTTAATATAATATGTTCGTAATTACTTTCTTGAAATAGATAGGTTGAAAATACACTTTAGAATAAAAAAAGAGAAACTGTCTAATAATTGTATCTACATCAATTCATATCCATTAGATTCTAATTTCACTCTATTAGAAACATATTAAAAACAAATTTCCTGGTTAAATTAATAAGGTCATGAAAAGGATTTCGATTTTTTTCTTATTTTAATAATATAATGGATTTGCCTGGACCAATACATGATTTTCTTTTAGTTTTTCTGGGATCCGGTCTTCTAGTAGGAGGTCTGGGAGTGGTATTCCTTCCCAACCCAATATTTTCAGCCTTTTCCTTAGGATTTGTTCTTGTTTGTATATCTTTATTGTATATTCTATCAAATTCCCATTTTGTAGCTGCTGCACAACTCCTTATTTATGTGGGGGCCATAAATGTTTTAATCATATTTGCTGTGATGTTCATGAATGATTCAGAATATTCCACAGATTTCAATCTGTGGACCGTTGGGAATGGGATTACTTCGTTGGTTTGTACAACTATTCTTTTTTTATTAATGTCTACTATTCTCGATACGTCATGGTACGGGGTTATTTGGACTACAAAATTAAACCAGATTCTAGAGCAAGATTTAATAAGTAATAGTCAACAAATAGGAATTCATTTATCAACAGATTTTTTTCTGCCATTTGAACTCATTTCAATAATTCTTTTAGTTGCTTTGATAGGTGCAATTTCTGTGGCTCGTCAATAAAAAATGTTCTAAATTATTAAAGACCAAAGAAAACTTTGTGTATGTTATGATTTTTTCCGTTCATTCAATTAAATTTGATTGAATACTATTTCATATTTTAAGGATCAATTTTTATATTTGATATATATTTAAAAATTTTTTTTACCTAAATATTGTTTTTATTCGTACTTTTTTGTTATATTCTAGTTGATGGAATCCGGTGAATTATTTTTCATATTGAAATGAATCAAAATTGATAAGGAGTTGCTGAATGATACTCGAACATGTACTTGTTTTGAGTGCCTATTTATTTTTGATTGGTCTTTATGGATTGATCACGAGTCGAAATATGGTTAGGGCTCTTATGTGTCTTGAACTTATACTCAATGCAGTTAATATGAATTTCGTAACATTTTCTGATTTTTTTGATAATTCCCAACTAAAAGGGGAAATTTTCTGCATTTTTGTTATAGCAATTGCAGCCGCTGAAGCAGCTATTGGATTAGCTATAGTCTCGTCAATTTATCGTAACAGAAAATCAACTCGCATAAACCAATCGACCTTATTAAATAAGTAACATAACTAAAAAAATTATAGATTGAAATTTGCATATATGATAAGTTATGACCTACGAGATTATATTTGTAAAAATCTAAGAAATCAAAGTATTTTAGCCCCATTTTTTATCAATTGAGCCAGAATTCATTACAAAAATTCTATTAAAGGAAATCATTGCTTCATCTAGTATTTTAATATACCATTCAGTTAGAAGTTTACTAGATTGAAAATTTATGACATTAAAAAAACTATTGATCCTATGTCACATTCAGTAAAAATTTATGATACCTGTATAGGATGTACTCAATGTGTCCGAGCATGCCCTACAGACGTATTAGAAATGATACCTTGGGATGGATGTAAAGCTAAGCAAATAGCTTCTGCTCCAAGAACCGAGGACTGTGTTGGTTGTAAAAGATGTGAATCCGCCTGTCCAACGGATTTTTTGAGCGTTCGAGTTTATTTATGGCATGAAACAACTCGAAGTATGGGTCTAGCTTATTGATGCGTTACCAAAAACCTCATTTGAATAAATTTGGAATACATTTTATTTTTTTTTATTGACAAGTACTCGTACTCAAAAAAGTTAAATTATATTTTTTTATTTATATATTTTTTTTGAGTACGCGTTCCTTGGACCTGGTGTATCTTGTCTTTACCACGAATGATTTTCCTTGGTTAACAATAATTGTTGCTTTTCCAATATCTGCTGGTTCATTAATGTTATTTCTCCCGCATAGGGGAAATAAAGTCAATAAATGGTATACTATATGCATTTGTATCTTAGAACTTCTTCTAACGACCTACGCTTTTTGTTATAATTTTAAAATGGACGATCCGTTAATTCAACTGTCCGAAGATTATAAATGGATCAATTTTTTTGATTTTTACTGGAGAATGGGAATAGATGGACTTTCTATAGGAACGATTTTACTGACGGGATTTATTACTACTTTAGCCACTTTAGCGGCTTTTCCAGTTACTCGGGATTCCCGATTATTTCATTTCCTGATGTTAGCAATGTACAGCGGTCAAATAGGATCATTTTCTTCTCGGGATCTTCTACTTTTTTTCATCATGTGGGAATTAGAATTAATTCCCGTTTATCTACTTTTATCCATGTGGGGTGGAAAGAAACGTCTGTATTCGGCTACAAAATTTATTTTGTACACGGCAGGAAGTTCTATTTTTTTATTAATAGGAGTTTTAGGTATAAGTTTATATGGTTCGAACGAACCAACATTAAATTTAGAACTCTTAGCTAATCAATCTTATCCTGTTACACTCGAAATACTTTTTTATATTGGATTTCTTATTGCTTTTGCCGTCAAATCACCGATTATACCTTTACATACTTGGTTACCTGACACCCACGGTGAGGCACATTACAGTACCTGTATGCTTCTCGCTGGAATCTTATTAAAAATGGGAGCATATGGGTTGGTTCGAATCAATATGGAATTATTACCCCACGCTCATTCTATGTTTTCTCCTTGGTTGATGGTAGTCGGTACAATCCAAATAATTTATGCAGCTTCAACATCTCCCGGTCAACGTAATTTAAAAAAGAGAATAGCCTATTCTTCTGTATCTCATATGGGTTTTATAATTATAGGTATTAGTTCTATAACGGATCCTGGACTTAATGGAGCTATTTTACAAATAATTTCTCATGGATTTATTGGCGCTGCACTTTTTTTCTTGGCAGGAACGAGTTATGATAGAATTAGGCTTGTTTATCTTGATGAAATGGGTGGAATGGCTATCTCCATTCCAAAAATATTTACAATGTTCACTATTTTATCGATGGCTTCCCTTGCATTGCCGGGCATGAGTGGTTTTATTGCAGAATTAATTGTTTTTTTTGGAATAATTACCAGCCAAAAATATTTCTTAATTTCCAAAATTTTCATTATTTTTGTAATGGCAATTGGAATGATATTAACTCCTATATATTTATTATCTATGTCACGCCAAATGTTCTATGGATACAAGTTAATTAATGTCAAAAACTTTTCTTTTTTTGATTCTGGACCCCGAGAGTTATTTCTTTCAATCTCTATTCTTCTACCCATAATTGGTATTGGGATTTATCCTGATTTTGTGCTCTCATTAGCAAGTGACAAGGTCGAATCCATTTTATCTAATTATTTTTATGGATAGTTTTCAGGAACTAAAAAAAAGCATTAAAGTGAATTATAATAAGAAGTCTTTGGTCTTTGTATTGTGAGAACCTTTTGAATCATTGTACTACTTGATTCAAAAGGTTCTTGATTATTTCCTACTAAGATTTCTTAATTTATATGAAGTTAGATATAGATGCTATTTTTTTTTATTTAGATTTGGATTCCTTTTTGTTTGTTACTTTAATTCGATGTAAATGAACCATAACTATGTAAACCTATTCCTAAAAGATTGACGCCAAAATAGCATATCCAAATTAAAAGAAAACCGATCGAAGCCACAATTGCAGAATTTATACCCCTAACATTCCTATTTGTTTTAATATGTAAATAAATTGCGAATATAGTCCAAGTAATAAATGCCCAAGTTTCTTTTGGGTCCCAGTTCCAATATGAACCCCATGTCTCATTAGCCCAGACAGCTCCTGAAAGAATGCCGACGGTTAAAAAGATAAATCCAAGACTAATAATACGAAAACTCCAAAAATCTAATTGTTGAATCAGTTGATACCTATAATAATTTCTAGAAGAACTAAAATTAATGTTTTGTTGTAGTAAAATAGAATTTCTTTCATTTATGTAGTAAAGTACATCAAAAGAAAAAAATTCATTTAATAAAATTTTTTTTTTTTTTTTCTTTTTCCAAAAAGTAGGTCCAACTTTGCGAAATGTAATCACTAGAAGAGCTATTGATAATAATGATCCGCATAACAGAGCGCCATAGCCTAATATCATCATACTTACGTGCATCATTAACCACTGGGACTGGAGAGCTGGTACTAATATTGCAGACTGAGGCATTTTGTTTAAAAGACCTGAAGTAGCAAAACCCTGAATAAAAATAACACTTGGCGAAGTTATTGCGTTTAAGTTATTTTGTTGTTTTTTATTAAAATAGGAAACCATATGAATAATTGAAAAAGCCCACGAAAGAAAAATTAATGATTCATATAAATTACTTAATGGAAAATGTCCTGAATAAATCCAACGAGTGAATAATAATCCTGTTATACCAAAAAACGTAATTATGATTCCTTTATCTGATGAATCAAAAAATCCTATGATTTCATCTAAATTAACTAATAAAGTTACAAAATAAATTGTCAGTACAATTGAAACGACCGAAAAAGATATATGAGTTAATATATGCTCTAAAATTGAAAAAATCATAAAAAATTTGTTAAAAATTAATAAATTAATACTAGGTTTTACCCGATTTTAGAAAAAGGAGTCGGGTATTATTTTGATTATAAAACTTATAATATCTCTTTTAGAAGATCTTATGCCGCTACTCGGACTCGAACCGAGATGCTCTAGCACTGCTTCCTAAGAGCAGCGTGTCTACCAATTTCACCATAGCGGCAACTTGTTCAAAACAATATTAACAAGTTTTGATTCAATCGTCGAGATTAAAATTTAAATAAAGAAGGCAATTGATTCAAATTTCCAATTGATTAAATAAATTAAAACTTTTTGAAGTAGGTATTGGTGTTTTAATTAAATTAAGATCTTTTTGTTTTTTTTTTCTGAGTTATTTAAAATTATTTAAATTCACTTTTTGTTCTTTATATTTTTTCTAGAATACAATGAAAAATGTAACTAAATTCAAGTAGTTGGAACTTCAACCCAAAGACAAAACTCTAAATGCTCTTTATCATTTTTTTTCTTTTATATGATGAAAAAATTTTTGAAAAATAAAAACTTCTTCAAAACCCTTAGCAATTTTAAATAAAATTAGATTTTCCTAATTGCTCAAGAGAAATAAAAAAAATTATCAAAATATTTTTTTTTATGTATCTTTTTATATTGTACAAACAGTACAAACATAAGATTTTTTGATCACTTAAAGTAATTAATTTCAAGATCTTTTATTTCCTCATTAAGAGGAAATAAAAGATCTTTATTTATTATTGTCTCAAAGTAGTGAAGGTAGTGATGGTAGTGATGGGGAAAAAACGAATCCCCTTTTTATAACTAAAAAAATGTGAACCTTTCTTTTTTATCTATATATTATCTTTTTTTCTTCTTTTGGTTCCTATTTTGTTTTATATGTATTTTAACAAATTGGTTTTTAAGTTAGGCTAATTCTAATTATTATAGTGTTTTTTATTTATTTTGCTGTACAAAAAAACTTTTTGAATTACCTGTAGAAAGTGATTTCCCTAACGAAAAAGCTTTCAACGATGTCCAATATCCCTTCCTTTTCCAAATTTTTTTACGAATACGCTTTTTCGAGATAGAAGTACGTTTTTTTGGAACTGCCATTCAAAAATGAAAAAAAAAATTTTCAGTGGTATAATTGGATGTCAAAGACATTTATTATTCTATTCTTTCGTACTCCATATCGAGTTATTTTTTCTTTTAAATTTTATTATATATATATTATTTTCAAAAAAAAAATACATTCAAAAGTTTCAAACCCAACTGTTTTTTTTACTTTTTTTTTTAACGTTTGAAATCCGTACGAGAGTACTCATTTAAGTAATCTATACTGATAGATTCTATTAGATTCTATTATCAAAAAACTTATAAGATTTCTTCACATAATATGTAAAAAAAACATATCGATTAGAGTAATCTTTCTTACAAATATAAATAAAAAAAGCTCACTTAGTGTACTGGAAGACAATCACTAAATTCCATGATGAAAATCCATTCCTTAACAATCCTAAATAATCAAACTCAAATAACTTTGTTTTAGGTAAAGCTTTTTTTATATAATTAATATTAAGTATTTTTTTGTCGTGTAAATCTTTGTTCTATTCTTAATATATGTATATAAATTATTGTAATACGAAATTATAATTTACTTTTTCTGTATCTGCATAAAATCACAATCAATTTTTATTTAGTAGTAATAAAAAAAGACAAATAAATTTTTTTGACAGTAACTTAGTAAGATTTTTTAATCATTTCTAATTTTTTTATTTGAATATATATTTCTTTTCAAAGATTTATGAAGGATTATACTAATTCGAAAACATTTGTATTTAGGTTTGAAATCACGTGCTTTTTTATTGTCCCCTTTGAAAAAAAAATATATATATATATACAAACCAGTGAATAAGAAATAATAAAATTAAGAATAAAATAAAAAGGATTTTTTATTTTATGGAACATACATATCAATATTCATGGATCATCCCTTTCATTCCACTTCCAGTACCTATTTTACTAGGAGTTGGACTTCTCCTTTTTCCGACAGCAACAAAAAACCTTCGACGCATGTGGACTTTTCTTAGTATTTTTTTGTTAAGTATAGTTATGATCTTTTCACTCTATCTATCTATTCAACAAATTTTTCTAAGTTGCATTCATCAAAATGTATGGTCTTGGACCATAAATAATGAATTTTCTTTTGAGTTCGGTTACTTTATCGATCCACTTACTTCTATTATGTCAATATTAATTACAAC